TCAAAATAGAAAAGCACAATTACGATAGACAAGGAAGAATCTGAATATTTCATTCTACTTTATACTAAGGTGTTGGATCTCAAAATCGTTAGAAAAGAATTATGAATTTTATACCCCGATTGAGAACGAAACTATTGAGTTCTGACTCTTCTGGATAAACAAGAGCTAGGTTTCTAGTTTCTAGTACGGAAAAGTTGATTATTCAAACTGAACTTACGAAGATACTAATTAAGTATTATTGATATTTTCTTTATATGAATGGAAATGCATCTTTCTTCATTGTTTCCTAAACTCTATTGAATATCGACAATTCAACATGAATTTCCTATAATATATATTATTATTATTATTTAAGGTAAGCCGCCATGGTGAAATTGGTAGACACGCTGCTCTTAGGAAGCAGTGCTAGAGCATCTCGGTTCGAGTCCGAGTGGCGGCATAAAGAATTATTCATATTAATAATATAGACACAATAGATCTAATAGAATCTAAAAGAGAATATCTTAAATATTCTCTTTTAGATTCTATTTAATCCCCCCCGATTTCAATTATTTAAAAGGGACTCTTCTTTATGATATTTGCAACCTTAGAACATATATTAACTCATATTTCCTTTTCGATCATCTCAATTGTGATTATGATTCATTTGATGAACTTATTAGTCTACGAAATCGAAGGATTACATAATTCGTCAGAAAAAGGGATGATAGCTACTTTTTTCTCTATAACAGGGTTTTTAGTTATTCGTTGGATTTCTTCGGGACATTTTCCCTTAAGTAATTTATACGAATCATTAATCTTCCTTTCATGGAGTTTATCCATTATTCATATGATTCCGTATCTTGGGAATCATAAAAATGATTTAAGCGCAATAACTGCACCAAGTGCCATTTTTACCCAAGGTTTCGCCACGTCAGGTCTTTCAACTGAAATGCATCAACCCGCAATATTAGTACCTGCTCTACAATCTCAGTGGTTAATGATGCATGTCAGTATGATGCTATTGAGCTATGCAGCTCTTTTATGCGGATCGTTATTATCAGTTGCTCTTATAGTGATTACATTTCAAAAAAGAATCGATTCTTTTTTGAAAAACAAGGATTTTTTCAGTTTAAAAAAGTCGTTTTTCTTTGGTGATATGGAATATTTGAACCAAAAAGGAAGTGTATTAAAAAAGACTTCTTTCTTCTCATTTCAAAATTTTTACAAATATCAATTAATTCAGCGTTTGGATTATTGGAGTTATCGTGTCATTAGTTTAGGGTTTACCTTTTTAACCATAGGCATTCTTTCTGGAGCAGTATGGGCTAATGAAGCATGGGGTTCTTATTGGAATTGGGACCCTAAGGAAACTTGGGCATTTATTACTTGGACCATATTTGCAATTTATTTACATACTAGAACAAATCCAAAATTGCAAGATCAAGGGACAAATTCGGCATTTGTAGCTTCTATAGGATTCCTCCTAATTTGGATATGCTATTTTGGGATCAATCTATTAGGAATCGGGTTCCATAGTTATGGTTCATTCCAATGAATATCTAATTGAATAAAAAAAAAATACATGAAGAATACATAAAAAAATCGTCTGATACGCAATGCAATGAAAATTTGTGCGAGTTTTTGAGAACCGTTTAAATAGAGGAATTATTCAAATGGTTCTCAAAAACTTTAGATGTATCTCATTACAATTCTAATTCACCCTTCCTTTTTTTTTCATTGTACAACGAAGAATCGTGAAAATATGAAAGTCAAAGAATTCTAAGACTTTCTTTCCAATTAATGAAATTTATTTCATTTAGTATTGAATCTAAAAAAAGAATTAGTATCTATAGAAATAATTAGATAATAGAACTTGTACCTTGTCAACCGATAACGGGAGAACGAAATCAGGATAAAAACCAATTCCTATAATTAAGAAACCCATGTGAGATACGGAAGAATAGGCAATACGTTTTTTTTAAATTGCGTTAACCGAGAGAAGTTGAAGCTGCATAAATGATTTGTATTATTCCTACTATCACCAACCAGGGAGATAATCTAGAATGAGCGTGAGCTAATAATTCCATATTGATCCGAATCAATCCATATGCTCCCATCTTTAAGAATATTCCAGCTAAAAGCATACATGTACTGTAATGTGCTTCCCCGTGGGTATCTGGTAACCATGTATTTTAGGGGTATCATCGGCGATTTGACAGCATAAGCAATAAGAAAATCAAAAGAGAGTATTATTTCCAATGCTGCAGGATACGATTGATTAGCTAATTTTTCTAAATCTAATGTTGGTTCATTGGAACCATATAAACCCATACCTAGAACTCCTATTAAGAGAAAAATGGAACCTCCGGCAATGCACAAAATAAACTTTGTAGCCGAGTACAGGCGTTTTTTTCCTCCCCACATGGATAAAAGTAAGTAAACAGGAATTCATTCGAATTCCCACATGATGAAAAAAAGTAAAAGGTCTCGAGAAGAAAATGATCCTATTTGGCCACTATACATTGCTAACATCAAGAAATAGAAGAATCGCGGATTTCGAGTAACTGGCCAAGCTGCTAAAGTAGTGATAAATCCTGTCAGTAAAATGGGTCCTATAGAAAGTCCATCGGTTCCCAGTCTCCAGTGAAAATAAAAAAGATTGATCCATTTATAATCCTCCTTCAATTGGATTAATGGATCGTCCAATTGGAAATGATAACAAAATACATAGGTCATTAGAAGGAGCTCTAGTATACATATACATATAGTATACCATCTATACATCTTATTTCCCCTATGAGGGAAAAAGATAATTGAAGAACCCACGAATATGGGCAAAACAAGAAGTATTGTTAACCAAGGAAAAGAACTCGTGATAAAGACAAGATAAAATTAGACCAGAAAAGTCCGTACTCGGGAAAAGAAAATAGATTATTCTTCTCCCGAGCACGTGGTTTTGTCGGTAAAGAGGAATCAAATGATTCAAGTGGAGTTTTTTGTCACATATCAATAAGAAAGACCCATGCTGCGAGTTGTTTCATGCCATAAATAAACACGGACACTCAAAAAATCCGTTGGACAAGCGGATTCACATCTTTTACAACCTACACAATCCTCGGTTCTTGGCGCAGAAGCAATTTGCTTAGCTTTACATCCGTCCCAAGGTATCATTTCCAATACATCCGTGGGGCAAGCTCGAACACATTGGGTACATCCTATACATGTATCATAAATCTTTACTGAATGTGACATTGGGTCTATAAATTCCAGTTTTGAACACAAAAGATTTTCGATCTGGTAAAATAAGATAAGAAAATGAAATAAATCATATATTTTCTATTGTAGACACCAGACGAATCAATGATTTATCAAAATTTGAAGAATCAATAGATTTTCTAATCTGTTTATGAGAAAGGGCCAAGATACTTTGATTTCCATTTCAATAATCATGAAATATGAGTTTACGAATTCAATTCATGTGAATTTTCCTATCTTTCTATATGTATAGAAATATAATTAAATTAAGGATATAATGATATATTATATATCAGATGAATACGTTTGTTATTAGGTTAGTTATAGAATAAGTTCGTAACTAGAAATCATAAATATATATGAAAAAAGAGAAGAAAGAAAAATAAAAATATTCTATTATCTTATTATTCTAATTCTATTAGATTCTATTTAGAATATTCTATCTAAAAGTCTTATGTTTTGATTTCTATGTGAAAATAGAAGAATTCTAACTAATTATTCAGCAAATTCGATTGATTGATACGAATTGATTTTCTGTTACGATGGATCGACGAAACAATAGCTAGCCCAATAGCTATAACAAAGATTGAGAAAATTTCTCCTTTTAATTGCCGACTATCAAATATATCGGAAAATGTGACAAGATTTCTATTCACCGAATTAAGTATAAGCTCAAGACACATAAGTGCTCTAACCATGCTTCGGCTTGTGATCAGTCCATAGATACCGATAGAAAATAAATAAACACTTAGAAAAAGTACATGCTCTAACATCATTGATAAATCCCTCATCTATCTCGATTGATTTCAATATGAACAAAAATGAAACCAATTCAGTTGACTAGACTAGAAGAATTACATAACAAAAGAAGATATTCACAGTAGATTGAAACAAAATAGATTAAATCCATTTTCATTCTTTAATTTTAAAAAAAGGAAGTTCTTATTATATTAGAATTCTATTATTGACGAGCCATAGTAATTGCACCTATCAAAGAAACTAAAAGAATTATAGAAATGAGTTAAAAAGGGAGATAAAAATCTGTGGATAAATGAATCCCAATTTGTTGAACGTTACTTCTTAAGTCCTGTTCTATAATCTGATTTGATCTTGTAGTCCGAAAAATTCCGGACCATGACGTATCTGGGATAGTAGTATTAATTAAAAAAAAATATTTCTTTTATTCTTTGATATTCATATTTACATATTGAATTCTATGAATTAGATTTCTATTTTAGAGTATAGAAATCTAAATTCATTTTTTATCTATTTTCTAGAAAATAGATAAAGAAGAGTTCATGTTCCACCGAATCACAATAGAGATATTGCTAACACACATAGAGTTGATGGTATTTCATGACTAATCGATTAAGTTATAGCTCGTTGACTGCCTGAAAAGGAATACTTATTTGTTGATCCATATCCTGACATAAGAAGACCAATGGGGACAATACTTGAAAAGACAATCCATAAAAAAACACCTATACTGAGATCAGCTAAAACAAGGTGATATCCAAATGGAATTACTAAATAACTTGGTAGAATTGATAAAAACCCTATAGAGGGTCCGACCCTAAATAAACAAATATTAACTCTAGATGGAAGAAGACTCTCCTTCAAAAGTAGTTTGGTCCCATCCGCTAAAGCTTGAAGAATTCCTAATGGGCCAGCATATTTAGGTCCAATATATTATTGTATTGTTGCACATATCTTTCTTTCTTACCACATAATGACTAATACCCCATTGTGATTTCAAAGATAAGGATTAAAATGGTGACAAAAATCCATATCAATCCATAGAATTCTTTTAAGGAATCTAATCTATAAAAAGAATTAATGGTTTGTACTTATGTCATATCAATTATCATTTCAATGATCGACTTCTCCCATAATGATATCTATACTACCTAGTATCATCATGATATTAGCCAATTTCATTCTTTTAACTAGCTGGGGAAAAATCTGCAACTTGATGAAACTGGGCGATCGAATTTTCCATCTGCAAGGGAAAACACTATTATCATCTATTAAATAAATTCCTAATTCTCCTTTTGGGGCCTCTACCATTACATAAAGTTCTTGTTTTAACAATTCAAAATTGGGTGAAAGTTTTTTAGTAATAAATCTATATTCAAAATTATTCCATTCGGAATCCTTTGTCCTATGAAAACGCCGGTTTTCTAAATTTTCATAAGGCCCTCCAGGAATTCCTTCTAGAGCCTGTTGAATGATTTTTATGGATTCTTGCATTTCACCGATTCTGACTAAAGAACGAGCTAATGTATCGCCTTCTTTTTGCCATTTGACTTCCCAATCAAATTTATTGTCACACTCATAGCGATCAACTTTACGAAGATCCCATTGGATTCCAGAAGCTCGTAACATTGGTCCTGATAAACCCCAATTTCTTGTCTCCTCCCCACCAATAATGCCCACTCCTTCAACTCGTTCCAAAAAGATGGGATTTCGCGTAATGAGCTTTTGATACTCAACAACTTCTGTGAAAAAAGAATCACAGAAATCAAAACATTTATCTATCCAGCCATAAGGTAAATCCGCAGCTACTCCTCCGATGCGGAAAGAATTATGCATCATCCGCATACCTGTGGCGGCTTCGAATAGATCATATATGAATTCCCTCTCTATTAAAATAGAGAAAAAGGAAGTCTGTGCACCAATATCGGCCATAAAAGGGCCAAGCCATAACAAATGGGAGGCTATACGGCTCAGCTCCAGCATAATAACTCTGATATAACTGGCCCTTTTAGGCACTTGAACACTTTCCAATCGTTCTGGTGCATTTCATTTTGACTATTATGAAATTTTTGCTTGTAGCCGGTACAGTCATATTTTTTTCCTTAATTCATTATTTCATGAAATTCTTAAAATGAAAAATATAAAAAAAATAATAACTGAACTAATAATAATAAGAAAAGAATGAAAAAAATAAAAATAACAAGGATAATAAGAATAAAATAATAAGAAACTCAAATAAGAAATTCAAATTTAATTAACGAGTTTTTGGTTCCCGAATATCTAACTGATCTATTAATTTCTTATAACGCACTTTCTTTTTCTTTGACAAATAAGTCAATAATCGTTGACGTTTTCCCAGAATTCTTCGTAGACCTCTTTGCGATAAAAAATCTCTTTTGTGCAATTCTAAATGTGAAGTAAGTCTCCGTATCTTACTGGTGAAATGGAATACTTGAAATTCAACAGACCCACTATTTTCTTCTTTTTCTTCTTGTGTAATAACTGAGATGAATGAATTTTTGACCATAAATTAAGATTTCTATCTTTCTTTTCTGTGAATTTTACGGATCAGGAAAAATAATACTATTTATTATGTCAGTTATTTTCATCTAGTATACATCAAAATTGGATTTCATTCATATACTACTTTGTTTTTTCTTTATGTGGTTTATGTTTTTATGTTTTGTATATTTGATCCAAATATACAAAACATATATGTATTCACGAAAGAAAACAATTTCTTTTTACTTAAAAGGATTCCGTTATTCCTAATGAAATTTGATACACTATGAAATTACACTATGAAATCAGCATCATGTAGTAGAATGTTACACAGTGTATATGTTTCGGCTTTCATCTATTAATCTACCAAATATGATGTAGGAAATCCACTATAGATTTTTTTCATTTTTCATTGGAATTGAATTCATTCTGAATTGTGAATACATATGTATTCTTGACATACTGAAACGACTGCTGTTATTGGTATCAAACCAATAGCGATTCATACAAGCTACATCTTCTAATCGAAAATTGGGCCAAAGAAACAATTTGAATTTCATGAAATCTTTTATATCTGTATTAATATGTTTGTCCTCATTCAAAAATTGTCCACAGTTTCTTATTTTGTTTTCATTGCAAAATCTTGTATTTCTATCCACAACATGAAAATTCCGGGAATTGAAACAAATTCGAATTCGAAATTCTCTACGACGTCTGGGAGATAGAATATTTTCAGGAACAAGTAAATCATAATGATTTTTGTCTCCACTCAAAAATATGTTGCTGTGTCGTGCAATGGATTTTTCAAAAACCTCTTTCTCAATATATCTTTTTTTTGTGTATTTTTTCTTTGTTTGATGCTTTTTCTTATCGACCAATGAAATATCCATAGTTTGATATATAATATATTTTCCTTTCCTTTGTATAGATAGACAAATTGGTTCAATAATAAATATTCCCTTTCTTATCAATTCTGCAAGAACTAGGTCCTTTTGAATCAGCATTTCATCTATATTTATTTCACCTCTTTGAATCGAAGATATAGCAATTTCCTTTGGATTTCTTAGTCTAAGTAGGAGACAATATATCCTGATATTTTTCATTATTTCTTTCTTCAAGGGATCAGCCCATCTTAGTTGAAAAAGTAAATATTTTTTCAAAAAGAAATCTAGTTCCATTTCATTCTTGCTCTTATATTGTTTCTTTTTTAGAACCTTTTTCATTTCTAATCTTGCGTAATCTTCTTCAACAGTTTTTTGATTTTCTTTTTTTATTTTTCGTAGATTCCATACAAGATTTCCTTGGATCTGTTGTTCATTCTCTTCCTGCTTGAAATTTCCTAATTCACGATCTTTTTTTTTATTAGATGATTTCTTTGGATTTACGTTAATGCTTTTACTTTTTTCATTTATAGAAAAATTAAAAAAGAGTGATTTGATTGGGATGATCCAAGGTTTCATTTTATATACATCAAAAAGTAGCACAAATTCTGGGAAGAACCAAGTTTCTAGATTGGATATAGTATCATGATTTGATGCGGTATTATAGAACCTTTCTTTATTCATTCCCATGCAATCAAAAAAGTTTCTTTTTTGATTGCATGGTTTGATCTCTTGATGAATTGTAGGAAAAAAAAGATCTTTTTTTTCCATTTTTTTGAAATTCTTAATTTCAGTCTTAGTATCTTTCTGAATATTGATACCAATATGTGCATCGGTCCAGATCTCAATATTCTTTCTAAAACAAAGATGAAGAATTCTACAATCAAGATATTTTCTATCCAAATTTGTATTCCTATCAATAAGATATCCTTTTTCTAGATAATCATTACTAGGTATACTTACCAATACATAAAATGATTCAGGTTTCGATATATTGAAATGAGATGGAATTTCTTGGTCCCCGTTTCTTTCTAATGTTGATCCAGAAATGTATAAATTAGGAAGGTTTATGTATTTATATGAGAAAAGATCATATCTGTAATGTTTTTTCCATTTGTCTTTTTGACTCATAAATGAATTTGCTGCATAGTCATTTTTTTTCATGGAATAAATAAATTGGTATTTTTGATATAAATCCAATTGGTTTGATTCCTTGTTTTGAATCATACGATGTTTATTGATTCTATTTCGCCATTCTTTAGGTACTAATGGATACCTTTTTTTTTGAGATAAATCGTATTGATAATGACCTTTTAACCAATTTTTCCATTCGTTAATTACATACGTATGAATTTTATTATGTGAGTTAAATATTCCATGTATCATACAATAGTCTTTTAATTTATCCTTAAAAAAAGGATAGCTCCCTTGATATTTAAGTACAGGTCTCAATTGATACTTGTTAAGTAATTGGTTTTGTGATATTTTGTAAAAAACATATGCTTGGGACAGGGAAGATAAGTTCCAATAAGTATTGGAATTTTGATTGCTATTCGTAGTATTATCAGTATTTGAAAACGATTTGAATTCTTTTATAGTCAAAAGAAAATTCATTGTATTTTGATTTTTTTCATCAATTCCTTCTTGTTCTTGATTTATTTCATTGTTGTAAATGGATTTATTAAAGATCTTTTTTGTTGATTCAAAGAAAAGTTGTGCATTTCTCTTAGAAATCTTAGAAACGGTAATGGTACATAACAAAATATCTATGTATATTTTTTCAATGAATGATTTTATAAAGTAGTGTGATTTACGCATTAATCGGATATTTTTCCTTTTTAATATTTTCAAAATATGTTTCTGTGATCCCGATCCTTTATTATCAGAAATTAGAACTATTTCTTTTTTTTTCTTGTCTTTTGCGGTTTGTTCAATTTGATTCCTGATTTTGATTGTCTTATCAGAAAGATCTTTCATTCTTTTTTCTATTACGGACGATTCGTGAAGAATCTTATTATTTCTTTTGAAATCTTTTTTGTTTTCGTTCGGTTCATATACTTTTTTTTTCCTTAATTCAAATAATAAAATTGGATTTACTTTCTCCAGTTTTTTCATTATTAGTTTGATAAATTGAATGACCCCTTTTGTTTTTTCTTTTATGATTTTTAGAAAGGTTTTTATTTTTTTTTTTAAAGATTTTAAAACTTGTGAAAATTTCTTTTTCACCTTTTTCTTTCTTTTTTGGAGTTCTTTATAAATAGGTTCAAAAAAAAAAGGTCGTTTTCGGGGAGAACCAAAGGGAAGTTCCGCTTCCATTCCCCAGACTGTTAAAAAACAAAAATTTCTTTTTTTCTCTTTTTTTTTCATTAGATCTCTATGATGAGATTGTACCTTAGATTTTCTCCAAGGTTTTAGACAGAAAGGATATAGAATCTTTATTTGAATACCATCTATTAACCAATCTTGGGGAAATTCTGTTTCTGATAATTGAACACCATTATAGGTGCATTTAATATGGATTTCTTTATTCCATTCCTTAAAATCCTCGTCCCACTCGGGAATTTGGAATAATAACATACGGAAAAGGTTTTTGGCTATTATTGATGAAGGCAATATAATGTATTTTCTAAGAAAAGATTGGGTTATTAACATCAAACTTCTTATTACTTGAGTAAATATAAAAGCATCCCAAGCTTCTGATATTTCTATCTGTTCGTTTTTAGATCTTTTTTCCTCTTTCTCCTTTTCTTCTTTTTTATCGTCATTTTCAAAATAGGAAATTTTTAATTCTGATTCTTGTTTTCTGCCCATCCAATTCCTAAAAATTAGATTCTTCATTTCGTTGATAGTAAAAAACGAAAAAAAAGACATTTTGTCTAGACGATCCAAAAAAAGTGGGGAATGTACATTTACTTGAAAGAGGTCCCCAATAACTGTTTTACGTCTTTGAGCGCGTATGGATCCTTTGATTAGATTGCGACGAAAATCCGATTGTTGTGAGTAACGTATCAAAGCCACCTCTCCCTCTTCCATTTGATCATCGTTTTTCTCATTTTTACTAGTATTATTAATACTAGAAATAGAATTGGTATTCTGATCATTATCGTTATAAATTACCACAAGTTTGGCTCTTCTTGAATTAATCTCATGATCGTCTTCCTCCAATTCTTCTTCATTTTCTTCTTCCTCTTCTTCAAAATTCTCGGTTAATTTGTATGACCATCGAGAAACCTTTTTACTTACTTCTTCTATTCTAATTCCAATAGATTTTTTTTTCATTGTTTTTTGATCTTTTGTATGTGTTGTAATTACATCAAATACAAATTGCAAATATTTTGCTTGACTTTCTGAATCAATTCCTTTTTCTTCTTTAGAATTCAAAAATGATTGACGGTGGAGTTCTACGGAATCATTAATAAGTAGATCATGAATCTTATTTATAAAAAAAGATTCTACTAAATCTTCTGTATCTTTATAAGTATTCATGATTGCGCGTGAATCTAATTCTTTTCTCGTTCCTCGATATGGTCCGTTGAAAAAAGGATCATATGCTTTTGGCAAGCATTTTTTTTTTTTTTCATCATCACATAATATGGTTCTTTTTTCAAGCATATCCAGACTAGGGGATCCCTCATTTTTTTCTAGAATTTGGATTCGGCTTTTCAATTCATTGTTCAAATTGCACTTTTTTTTTTCATTAGTATAAATCCAAGAATTATAAAGATCTTCGTCGTATAGTTTTTCTATTATGTAGAAAGAAATTCTTTGTTCTAGCATTTCCGAAAAAGTCGATAAACTGGGCGGATATGTGAAGGATATTATTTGTTTCCCATCACTTGTACATGTAAAAAAAAAAAATTGTGACATTTCATTGCGTAAAGCATTTTCTAATTTATTATTTTTTATATATCGTAATGGACGATTCCATCGCTTAAAATCGAAAAGAAAAGTGACAAAAGTTTTTTCAACCCCAACCCACATATTCATTCTTTTCTTTTTCTCTTCTTTCAGTCTTCCCAATTCCCAATTCTCTTGATGGGTCTCCAGATCAGAATCTTCGTAAACTGGGCTATCTTGATAGCGTACCTCTTTAAAGTGAAATTCATCCTTTGTTTTTTCCTTTCCATTCACTCGGATCTCTTCCGTTTCATCTATTTTGTCCAGATCCTCCCTTTCTTCCGAAAAAAGGGAAGGGTTTTCTTCGGTGGATCCCTCTTGTTCCTGTTTAGTCTCCTTCATTTCGGAAGTTGTTTCTACATCGCTTTCTTCCTTTCTTTCTCCCCCTTCTTCCGTTTCTGAGGTTTCTTTCTCTTTCAGTTTCTTAGTGACAATAGGCGACGGCATTCTGCCTAAATAGTAGACACAGGTGATAAATAAGAGAATACTAAAGATTCGAGCCATAGAATTTCTCAATTCTGACACAAGATACTTATTAGATCGAATAGAATGATTTTGCCGTATCCAGAATAATACCAATCCAACCCATTTCATGAATAAAATGTGACCAATTAACCAACCAACAAAACTACTTGTTAAAAATAAAATCTTGTTGTTGCATCGAAACATATAAATGTTAACTAATCTGGCTAACGTGGAACTTGGTAAAATGAAATGGTTGAATAATTGAAAAATTAGATTATTCAGGAATACACATTGAATGCTGAGATTACGCATTGAATTTATGGTAGTAGATCCATAATCAAAAAAGTTTTTATGATTGTTCCAGAAGAAATGAAACAAAAGATACGGTAGAACTAGGACAGTTATTGTATGAGGTCTACCCAATGCTAGATGCAGAGGCGCATAATAGATCGATATGAACATCATGAGCTGTCCCACAATAAAACCAGTTGTTGCTGATACCTCCTTCTCGGTTCCTTCTTCCATAACCCGAGCTCGGAGAAGGAATAGATAAGAGGGCCCTATGGAGAATGTGGTCAGAAATCCATAATAGAGCCCGACCACAACGACCGAATTTATTATCTTCATGCATAAGGATAATGGATTACCTAGTAGAAAAGATTTAAAAATCATCACAAACCTCCCCTTTTTCTTTTCTATTGCAATTTCTCGATTATTATATGATGATTCCTTTCCTTAACTTTCCATATCTATATAGATAGA